AAGGTTCCAGAAGATGTTAATGGTAAGCAAGAAGATTGTTTACGAAGAAACAACAAGAAAAATTCATATTCTGATACATAAGAGTTATATAAGAATCGAAATAGTCTTTTATTTTCTTTTTTCAAAAGAAAAATCGATTTCATTGAAGTAATAAGACTATTCCAATTCGAATAGTAGTTGAGAAAGAATCGCAATAAATGCAAAGATGGAACATCTTGGATCCGGTATTGAAGGAGTTGAACCAAAATTTCCAAATGGATAGGATAGGGTATTTCTATATGTGATAGATAATGTAAATGCAAAAATTTGTCTTCTAAAAAGGGAAATATTGAATGAATAGATCGTAAATTCTGAAACTTTGTTGTTTCTTTTTCTTTCGGACAAGATAATTCTCGTAGCGAGAATGGGATTTCTACAACGATCGCAAACCCCTCAGATAGAATCTGAGAATAAAACTCAGAATAAAAAAAATTGTTGTAATCCAACAATCGATCTTGGTTAGGATGATTAACCGAGTTAATCCAAAAATTCTGCTGATACATTCGAATAATTAAACGTTTCACAAGTAGTGAACTAAATTTCTTGTTATTACAACTAACAATTTCCACAGGCTCGGAATCATTTAATCCATAATCATGGGCAAATGCATAAATATACTCCTGAAAGAGAAGTGGGTAGACGAAGTATTGTTGACGAGATTTCTGTTTTTCTGAATACCCTTCGAATTTTTCCATTTGTATTTCTACTTGAATCAGAAAGAGGAAGCATTTCTCGGTTTATCAAATGATGATACATAGTGCAATATGGTCAGAACAGGGTGTTGCATTTTTTAATACAAACCCTGGAAAGAAAGGGAGTCTAATCCACAGATCTTTTCCTTTTCTATCCAATTAGTTTATGTTTGTTCTAATTACAAAAGAGAACAAATCTTTTATTTTTGCAGGCCAATTGCTCTTTTGACTTTGGAATACAGTCTCTTTATCAATATACTGCTTCTTTTACACATTCAATCCATAACATCCCTTTTCAATCCATAATCAAGAATAATTAGGATTTCTAAAAAAACAAAGAAAAAATCAAGGGTCCGCTCATAGGAAAACCCAACCTTTCCCCGCATCAGGCACTAATCTATTTTTAACGTCTAATTAGATCGGGGAATCATTTCAATTAAGAAGTTAAGCTCGTTGCTTTTTATTTTACCAGAATTGGAGCCAGACTCTATCCATTTATTCACTAGACCCAGAAAATCGGAATTTTTTTATTCCATTCCAAAAATCAAAAATAAGAATTTGATTTTATTACGACATGCTATTTTTTCCATTCATTACCCTTGAGGATCAGTCGTGGTCTTCTAGACTCTACCAAGAGTCTGAACGAATTTGTTGCTTCATCCAAATGTGTAAAAGATCATAGTCGCACTTAAAAGCCGAGTACTCTACCATTGAGTTAGCAACCCAGATAAAATAGGATCTTAGATACGATCGAAACCCAAAAATCAATGGAATTACACCGCACGCTCCTGTCAAAACATTGAACTAGCAAGACATCAAAAGAAAGATTTTATCCCCCATTAAAAACACTCAAATGCCAAAATGAACAGGTCCGGTTAAATTTCACTAAGGTTAAAAAAAGAGCGGCTCCAATCACGATGGCAAAATTGTCATTTTTTTAGCAATTTCTATTTAAAGAAATCCAAAAATCTTGTATGAGAGTACATGCAAGAGGGACAACCCTATCATTTGAGCGAAGTGTAGGCAGAAAAACCTAATATGGAGTGAGGATAAAGAGACCTATCTATCTACAAATTCTATTTGTTCAATAGACCTTTGTCAATGGAAATACAATGGTAAGAAAACAAATTAGATATAAAAAGTAAATAAAATAAGGGCTTATGTTGGATTGGCACGACATAAATCCAGTCAAAAATAGGACTAAGAAAGAGGCAAATTGTGTCTAAATAATTAGACAACGAGGGATACTAGTGATCCCTCTCCTACTTTTTTATTCATTTAGTTCTTCAATTAACTCAAAGTTCCTTCTTTTTCTTTAAAGAATTCTGCCTTCCTTAAAATATCATAAACAGTTCTTGTAGGTTGAGCACCCTTTTCAAGGAAATAGAGAATAGCTGGAACATTTAAACAAGTTTGATTCTTTATCGGATCATAAAAACCTACTTTTCGAAGATCTCTTCCTTCTCTTCGAGATCGAACATCAATTGCAACGATTCGATAGACAGCTTATTGGGATAGATGTAGCTAAACAATGCCCCCCCTAGAAACGTATAGGAGGTTTTCTCCTCATACGGCTCGAGAAAATGATTCGAATTTCTGTCTATAATACAAGTAGATAGAAATTCGACTATGACTTGCATTAATTTCCTTACAGAAAAAACAAATTTCATTTATACTCATGACTCAAGTTGGCTAATTTTGACTGACAGACTTAAAAGGAAAAATCCTTCGAAATTTTTTGAGTCGTCTCTAAACTCTTTTCTTTGTCTCATCTCGAACGAATTTACTTTTATTCCTTATTCTGATCCAATTCAATTGTTGAGACAATTTTATTGTTGAGACAGTTGAAAATCGCGTTTACTTGTTCCGGAATTCTTTATCTTTGATTTGTGAAATCCTTGGGTTTAGACATTACTTCGGGAATTCCTATTCTTTTTTCTTTCAAAAGAGTAGCAACATACCCTTTTTTTCTTATTTCCTTCGATAAAGCATTTCCCTCTTCTATAGAAATCGAATATGAGCGATTGATTTTGATAGACTTTTAATTGAAAGAGTTTTTCCAATCTTCCAAAATTGGACTTTCTTCTTATTTTAACCTTTCGACTTCTATATTAAGGATAGACTGACAAAGTTGGCCTAATTTATTAGTTTTCACTAACCCTAGATTCTTTCCCTTGATAAAAAATCAACTCTGTCCTCTCGAGCTCCATCGTGTACTATTTACTTACAAACAACCCAGCGCAAATTTGGTTCGGGACGAATAGAACAGACTATGTCGAGCCAAGAGCATTTTCATTACTATGAAAAATGATGGATAGCAAAATCCACAATCGATCATGTCCTTCAAGTCGCACGTTGCTTTCTACCACATCGTTTTAAACGAAGTTTCACCATAACAAACATTCCTCAAATTTCATTGCAAAGTGGTATAGGGAATTGATCCAATATGGATGGGATCATGAATAGTCATTGGTTTAGTTTAGTTTTTTGTATACTAATTCAAACTTGCTATCTATGGAAAAATATGGATAAAAGAAATAAGTATTTATCGGGGAAGACTCCGCAAAGATCCAATTTATTTAAACCCATATTCTATCATATGAAGGAAACATAGTTCGAAAAAGACGAATAAACAAGTTTGCTTAAGACTTATTTATTATTGAATTTCAATTCTCAACAGAGGACTCGAGATGGTCAATCCTGAAATGAGAAGAGAAGGATCGATTCTTCTCCAACAAATAAACTATCAACCTCAAAAAAAAATTTAATTAATTTAATTACTATATTAGAATTAGATTAGCAATATATTTTTCCGTAACAAAAACAATTAACTATTAACTAAATAAACTATTCCAATGAAAAGATTGAAAGTTTTTTGGTAGTTATAGAATTCTCGTACTTCTTCGACTCGAATACCAAAAGAAAGAAAAAAATGAAGTAAAAAAAACACATTTCGTGTAAAGTAAAATTAAGGTCTTTGCTTTTACTTATAGCATTCTTTCTTTTACCTAAAAGAAGCAACTCCAAATCAAAAATTAGTAGAAGTATGATTTTTGGAATCCATTCTATCCAACGAACAGTTCTTACCTTATCCTTACCAGAATGGATCATTCTGGATATTTAAAGAATCACAGATCGAGATCGTTTTCGCTTAACCAAAGAAGGACCCTTTTTGCTAATAATATAATACAACAAAAATCTATCTCTATCATAAAGGGATAGGTCTCATTTTTTATACAGTGTTTTACGTATAGACCAAATTTTTCATGAAAATAAAGATATTCAATTTGACTGGACTTGACACTTGATTATGTTTTCTGAGAAAGAAAATGAATGCTTAGAAATGCATCTAATCTAAGAGTTCATAAGAGATAATTATTCTCTCTAATAAACTTTCTTTTGTCTCGTGCGGGGTACAATACGATTTCATCTTTCGTTTCATCAGAAAAATCTGGGACGGAAGGATTCGAACCTCCGAGTAACGGGACCAAAACCCGCTGCCTTACCACTTGGCCACGCCCCATTTCGGGTTTTATCCGACACTAATAAACACTAGTATGTTTATTTGTTTTGTTATTCGTCAATCCCACTTCAATTACATAAAAAATGAGGGATACTCTCTTGCTAGGATTCTAGACATGCGGATAATATAGAATCCAAAAAATGCATTGATCATTACATGGAATTCTATTAAGATATTATATGAAAGTCGAATTTCTTCCATTCTCATTTGAGAGTGCGAATACAAGGAGGTATTTTGCGTTTGGGAAAGTCCGAAGAAAAAAGGATTTTGAATCCGCCTTTTCCTTTTTCCCTTAGAAAAATAACTCAATCAAAATCCAATTATCTACTCTACAAGAACGAAATGCTTGTTATGCCTAATATACTTAGTTTAACCTGTATCTGTTTTAATTCTGTTCTTTATCCGACTAGTTTTTTCTTCGCCAAATTGCCCGAAGCTTATGCCATTTTCAACCCAATCGTGGATGTTATGCCTGTCATACCTGTACTCTTTTTTCTATTAGCCTTTGTTTGGCAAGCTGCTGTAAGTTTTCGATGAAATCTTTACTACTCTGTCTGCCAAATTGAATGATGTATTCATTCCAAAAAAATTCGAAAAATGGATAAAAGCCGAGAAGTCTTATCTTATATTATGAACCTTCGATTCTAAAATTCAAATTCTTCTACATTGAATGTATAGCTGCAGCAATAAATTTGGATCAGCCTTTCTACCCCTGCACCTACATTGAGCAGGTACCTTTAGGTACCCACACAATACCTAACCTAATTTTTGATATTGATAAGAGTGCTTATTAGAAATCAATTCTTGCAATTTTTTTCAAGAATTGATTTTTGTATTTTTAGGTGTCAAAATAAACAAAACCCATCCTAATGGATCTGTGTGGTAAGGAAAAACGGGTAATCTATTCCTTAAAAAAAAATCTTGGAGATTATGTAATGCTTACTCTCAAACTTTTTGTTTATACAGTAGTGATATTCTTTGTTTCCCTCTTTATCTTTGGATTCTTATCTAATGACCCAGGACGTAATCCTGGGCGTGAGGAGTAAAAATCCAATTTTTTTTGGAATTTTTTCTTACAAATTGGATTTGTTTCGTACATTTATCTATGAGAAAATCCGGGGGTCAGAATTCCTTCCAATTCGAAAGTCCCAAATGATCCGAGGGGGCGGAAAGAGAGGGATTCGAACCCTCGGTACAAAAAAATTGTACAACGGATTAGCAATCCGCCGCTTTAGTCCACTCAGCCATCTCTCCCCGTTCCAAATCGAAAGGTTTCCGTAATATGACAGAGGCAAGAAATAACGATTGCAAAAAATCCTTCCTTTTTCTTTCAAAAGCCCATAAAAATTATATTGCCAATTCCATTTTAGTTATATTCTTTTTTATTAATGTTAATAAAAAAAAGAAGAAAATTCTTGTTTTTTCTTTCTAAAATTCGATATTGACTGAGAAACAATCAGATAGATTTTCTCTTCAGCGGGCATTTCCATATAGGACTTGTTATAATAAAACAAACAGGTTATATAAAAAATAAAAAACTCTTTTTTGATTATTTATCAACAAAGCAAAAAGGATTCTTATCAAACCCACCATAAAATCAAACCCACCATAAAATTGGAAAGAAATATAAAGTAAGTAGACCTGACTCCTTGAATGATGCCTCTATTCGCTATTCTGATATATAAATTCGATGTAGATGAAATTGTATAAGCGGATTTTTTGTATTTCCTTAGACTTAGACCGCGCAAGGCAAGAATTTTTCGCTATTTACGATTTCATATTCTTGTTACTAGATGTTCTATAGGAATAAGAAAAAATCGCAACTCCTTTCCGCTACACATAAAAATTTATTTCGAAAGTCAATTTTTTTTTCAATATCTTTCTTTTTTTTTCAGAATCCTATTTTTGTTCTTCCACCCATGCAATAGAGAGCGAGTGGGAAAAGAGGGGTTACTTTTATTTTCATTTTTCCCTTAAAGGATAGGCTTTGAAATAGGAGTCATGGAATAATGCTGAATTCAAATGTTTATTTCTATAGTATAAGAAAAACTAATCGAATCAAATTCATGGATTTACCACGACCTCGGTTGTGACCCCATAGATAAAAATGCAAAATTTCTATCTTCGAGACCATTGAAAAAGGGCATTGAACGAGAAAGAAATCGTCCACAGATAATTAAACTATCGTATGCCTTGGAAGTGATATGAGGTGCTCGGAAATGGTTGAAGTAATTGAATAGGAGGATCACTATGACTATAGCCCTTGGTAGAGTTACTAAAGAAGAAAATGATCTATTTGATATTATGGACGACTGGTTACGAAGGGACCGTTTCGTTTTTGTAGGATGGTCCGGCCTATTGCTCTTTCCTTGTGCTTATTTCGCTTTAGGGGGTTGGTTTACAGGGACAACTTTTGTAACTTCTTGGTATACCCATGGATTGGCTAGTTCCTATTTGGAAGGTTGTAATTTCTTAACCGCGGCAGTTTCCACCCCTGCCAATAGTTTAGCACACTCTTTGTTGCTACTATGGGGCCCGGAAGCGCAAGGGGATTTTACTCGTTGGTGTCAATTAGGGGGTCTGTGGACTTTTGTCGCTCTCCATGGGGCTTTTGCACTAATAGGTTTCATGTTACGTCAATTTGAACTTGCTCGGTCTGTTCAATTGCGACCTTATAATGCAATTTCATTCTCTGCTCCAATCGCTGTTTTTGTTTCCGTATTCCTTATTTATCCACTGGGGCAATCTGGTTGGTTCTTTGCGCCGAGTTTTGGCGTAGCAGCGATATTTCGATTCATCCTCTTTTTCCAAGGATTTCATAATTGGACGTTGAACCCATTTCATATGATGGGAGTTGCCGGAGTATTAGGCGCGGCTCTGCTATGCGCTATTCATGGGGCGACCGTAGAAAACACTCTATTCGAGGATGGTGATGGTGCAAATACCTTCCGCGCTTTTAACCCAACTCAAGCTGAAGAAACTTATTCAATGGTCACTGCTAACCGCTTTTGGTCCCAAATCTTTGGTGTTGCTTTTTCCAATAAACGTTGGTTACATTTCTTTATGCTATTTGTACCCGTCACCGGTTTATGGATGAGTGCTATTGGCGTAGTCGGCCTGGCTCTGAACCTACGTGCCTATGACTTCGTTTCCCAGGAAATCCGTGCAGCGGAAGATCCTGAATTTGAGACTTTCTACACCAAAAATATTCTTTTAAACGAGGGTATTCGTGCGTGGATGGCAGCT